TTTGGCATTTCTAATTTCCGGAGTTTTATCTCCAATTAGGAAGGGGCCGGAGAAACTTTCTAGTTATGAATCAGGTATAGAACCGATCGGGGATGCTTGGTTACAATTTAGAATCCGTTATTATATGTTTGCTCTAGTTTTTGTTGTTTTTGATGTTGAAACAGTTTTTCTGTATCCGTGGGCAATGAGTTTCGATGTACTGGGGGTATCCGCTTTTATAGAAGCTTTCATTTTCGTGCTTATCCTAATTCTTGGTTTAGTTTATGCATGGCGAAAAGGAGCGTTGGAATGGTCTTAGGCCCTTTCCTGAATACTTGTACAATAACAATAAAAAAAACTAAAAAAAAACCATTGAAACAATTATGAATTCCATTAAGTTTCCCGTACTTGATCGAACAACCAAAAATTCAGTTATTTCAACTACGTTAAATGATCTTTCAAATTGGTCAAGACTTTCCAGCCTATGGCCACTTCTTTATGGTACCAGTTGTTGTTTCATTGAATTTGCCTCATTAATAGGCTCCCGATTTGACTTTGATCGTTATGGGTTAGTACCAAGATCAAGTCCTAGACAGGCGGACCTTATTTTAACAGCAGGTACAGTAACAATGAAAATGGCTCCTTCTTTAGTGAGATTATATGAACAAATGCCTGAACCGAAGTATGTTATTGCTATGGGAGCGTGTACAATTACAGGGGGGATGTTCAGTACCGATTCTTATAGTACTGTTCGAGGAGTTGATAAGCTAATTCCTGTAGATGTCTATTTGCCGGGTTGTCCACCTAAACCAGAGGCTGTTATAGACGCTATAACAAAGCTTCGTAAGAAAATAGCTAGAGAAATCTATAAAGATCGAATTAGACCTCAACAGGGTAGTCGGTGTTTTACTACCAATCACAAGTTTTTTGTTGTACGCAGTACGCATACTGGAAATTATGATCAAGAATTACTCTATCCACCATCATCTAATTCAGAGATCTCTACTGAAACATTTTTTAAATACAAAAGTCCAGTATCTTCCCACGAATTAGTGAATTAGAGAGGATTTTAGAGAATAAGCAAAAAATCTTCATAAAATTAGAACTCATGGTAAATGTGAAATACTTATTTTATATAAAAAAGGGGTGGGGGAAATAAAAAAGATGCAGGGCACTTTGTCCGTTTGGCTAGCCAAACGCGGGCTGGTTCATAGATCCTTGGGCTTCGATTACCAAGGAATAGAAACTTTACAAATAAAGCCCGAAGATTGGCATTCTATTGCTGTAATTTTATATGTATATGGTTACAATTATTTACGTTCGCAATGTGCCTATGATGTGGCACCGGGTGGCCTCTTAGCCAGTGTGTATCATCTTACGAGAATAGAATATGGTGTCAATCAAGCCGAAGAAGTCTGCATAAAAGTATTTACTCACAGGAGTAATCCCAGAATTCCATCTGTTTTCTGGGTTTGGAAAAGTACGGATTTTCAAGAACGGGAATCTTATGATATGTTAGGAATCACTTATGATAGCCATCCACGACTGAAACGGATCTTAATGCCCGAAAGTTGGATAGGGTGGCCTTTACGTAAGGATTATATTGCCCCCAATTTTTATGAAATACAAGATGCTTATTGAATGATAAAAAAAGAGTCTTAGCTTCTACAACTACGGACCTTATTTTTAATTCTATTCTTTTTTAGATCAAACAAACAGAAGGATTGAGGTCTTATTAATAGTATTATAGATAGCTTGATCTCCAATTTATCCAAATTGAAAGATACTTTTTTTTCGTAAAAGCCGAGCCAATAGGATGAACTAAAAAAAAAGAGTTCTGCATTATGAACTTTGTATCGCGCGCATAACTTAGTCAATTTTAGTCACATAACTGGGAAGGAATAAATAAGATCGAAAAGTAATAAATAGGGGGGGGGGTACAATTAGATTTCTATTGTATCTAATCTTCGGGTATTTCTGCGCTTCAACTTTCAACTATAGATACTATAGATATATATGGACCTTTTTTTTTTACTTCTTTTGTTTGATTCTTTCAAACAGAACTTTCCTTTCGAATATGTATTATGTAGAAAGTATTATACATTCTTTTTGAACGGATGGATCCACAATGAACAAAAAAAGAGAGGGGGATAAAGAATTATTGCACTTTTTTACTAAAAAAAAAATACGTTTAATTTGAAGAATAGAAACTTATCAAAATTAATCAATCCTATGCCAAGAACCAGATTTGAACTGGTGACACGAGGATTTTCAGTCCTCTGCTCTACCAACTGAGCTATCCCGGCCATTACCGATTTGAACAGATGACACGAGGATTTCGAGCCCTCGTACTCTACCAACCGAGCTATCCCGGCCATTACCGAGTTGGCTTTGGCCGGGTGATACAAGGGTTTACAGTCCTCTGCTCTAACAACTAAGCTATTACCAATTTGAAGGAGTGACACGAGAATTTCAAGTCCTCTGCTCTACCAATTGAACTATTACCGATTTGAACGAGTGACACGAGAATTCCGAGTCCTCGTGCTCTACCAACCGAGCTATCCCGGCCATTACCGAGTTGGCTTTGGCCGGGTGATACGAGGGTTTACAGTCCTCTGCTCTAACAACTAAGCTATTACCGATTTGAACGTGTGAACTATTACCGATTTGAACGTGTGATACGAGGATTTACAGTCCTCTGCTCTACCAATTGAGCGATCCCGGCCATTACCGAAGTATCATCATCATTTTACTAGATGACTTAGGTCTATGTCAAGTAAAAGAACCGCAAAAGTAGTAAATGAAAAAAGTTTTGGACCGGGAATTTCTTGGATCTTCGAAAAGAAGACTTTATAAGTTTTAAAATGAAAAATGATATAGATTATAAATAATTCAATAGGATGAATGACAAAAGATAATGAATTCTTGAATAACTAAAAAAGGGTAAGGTGTCAAACGGACTTTTTGGGGGAGTAGAGTTGGGGATAGAGGGACTTGAACCCTCACGATTTTAAAAGTCAACGGATTTTCATCTTACTATAAATTTCATTGTTGTCAGTATTGACATGTAGAATGGGACTCTATCTTTATTCTTGTCCGATTTAATAAGTTCCACCAAGGATCTATCAGACTATGAAGTGAATCATTTGATCAACACAAGGTAGTCAACTCCATTTGTTAGAACAGCTTCCATTGAGTCTCTGCACCTATCCCTTTTTTTCTCGCTTTCTAAACTTTGGTTTGTTCGCGTAAACTAGGATTTGGCTCAGGATTGCCCATTGTTAATTCCAGGGTTTCTCTGAATTTGAAAGTTATCACTTAGTAGGTTTCCATACCAAGGCTCAATCCAATTAAGTCCGCAGCGTCTACCAATTCCGCCATACCCCCTTTTTTGATCTCATTATGATGTCTGTCCACTTTTCTTATGACGAAACCCTGGAATTCATTACATATAGATACTTAATTTTATGTTTTTGATATTTTCTTTCATTTTTTGAGCCCCATCCATATTGATTTAGTCTAATCAACAAAGATTCTATCATTTTTGTATTTGCAATTCAATACGGGTATATATTACATAAGATATATATGTTCTTCCTTGTCTCATCTTTGTCTTAAATTTGAAGAAATAGTCGAACGGTCGATTCTTTTTTTTTTTACTTCCCATGAAAAGAAATTTCTGATTATTATTGAAACTTAGAGTTCGACTTCGTAGATTTGAAATTAGAATAATTCTAAAAGATTCTATTCGAATAGTCATTTCTAATATTAATTCTAATAATTCTATAATATAATATTAGAAATAAAAAATATTAGCAATAAAATAAAAAGACAAAAAGTATAAAATAATAATAATAGCATGAGGTTAGAAAAAAAAACAAGAATTTCAAATCAGATATCATTTAACTTAAAAAAAATAAGATTTCTGATCTAATTAAGATTTTCTTATTTAGATTTCGAAACTCGAAACTAATGAAATCAAAATTAGAAAGTCGATCTATTGCTATATTCTATTAATTAATTAAGGTTATGTTTTATTTATTTAATGATAGTCACTATTTATTTGAGTTATATTCTATTCTAGAATATATAGAATATTATTAATTCTAAATAGATAAGGAAAAATATGACTAGAATAGTTAATTGATATGATCTAGTAGTTTAGTGAATTTCTCTGTATGCGCTAGTTTATTTGAGCCCGCTTAGCTCAGAGGTTAGAGCATCGCATTTGTAATGCGATGGTCATCGGTTCGATTCCGATAGCCGGCTTTTCCATATTTTGTCATTTTTTTACATTATTTTTAATGTACTTTAAAAATCAAAGAAGATTGAAAAGACTTCTTTCACCTTTTTCCAAGAGTTACCACGCCATTTCTATTATGTCATATAAACTCCATTTCCATATAGGAATATATATATGGGTAAACGGGTTAGATCTTTGCAAAATAAATCAAGAAAATAAAGGAAAATTTTTGTGATTTATTTGATTTATATATATTGTATATACAATAAAAAAAATCTGTATATTGAGAGAATATATCTTCTGATTCTTTGTATTCCAATAGTTTATTGGAGTGGATTTCACGTCATTTATCATTATCATTTAGTTCAGTTTTAATTTTGTTTAGTTTTGTTACAATTTCAATAAAAAAAAGGAGTCTTTATGTCACGTTACCGAGGGCCTCGTTTTAAAAAAATACGCCGTCTGGGGGCTTTACCGGGACTAACTAGTAAAAGGCCTAGGGCAGGAAGCGATCTTAGAAACCAATCACGCTCCGGAAAAAAATCGCAATATCGTATTCGTTTAGAAGAAAAACAAAAATTGCGTTTTCATTATGGTCTTACAGAACGCCAATTACTTAAATATGTTCGTATCGCCGGAAAAGCCAAGGGGTCAACGGGTCAAGTTTTATTACAATTACTTGAAATGCGTTTGGATAACATCCTTTTTCGATTGGGTATGGCTTTGACTATTCCTCAAGCGCGCCAATTAGTTAACCATGGACATATTTTAGTTAATGGTCGTATAGTTGATATACCAAGTTATCGCTGCAAACCCCGAGATATTATTACAGTGAAGGATGAACAAAACTCTAGAACTTTAGTTCAAAATCTTCTTGATTCATCTGCCCCCGAGGAATTGCCAAACCATCTGACTCTTCACACATTTCAATATGAAGGGTTAGTCAATCAAATAATAGATAGGAAATACGTCGGTTTGAAAATAAATGAATTGCTTGTCGTAGAATATTACTCTCGACAGACTTAATAAACCTTAACTTAAAGTAACAAAAATAACTAAAAACAAGAGTTCGGACAACTCGCCTTTGCCCTCTTTTTTGATAAAAAAAAGGTACAAGGTAAGGGATTTTGCTGGGGAATCTTTTTCCTATTCATGTATCATAGATTGGTAGGGAGGTTTGGATCCCTTGTTTGCTCTTCCCAGCATTTTCCATATCAAAGATATGTAGATTTTATATCTATTCTTTTTTATTTGATTTGATACATTGTGGTTAATCACATAAGATTGGTGAATTAGTTGAAAGTACGGTACGGAAAGAGAGGGATTCGAACCCTCGGTAAACAAAAGTCTACATAACAGTTCCAATGTTACGCCTTCAACCACTCGGCCATCTCTCCGACATCAGGATTATGACTGAGTACCTGGGTGAATAGCGAGTTATTCATCGTTTTTTAGATTATGGTTAATAGAAACCTTTTTTGACCGGAAAAAATTGGAAGTAGATAGAATATTTTTTTATTTTAATTATTTTAACGAGTCCGCTTTTATGTTAGTTCGTACTATAAAATTCCTTTGTTTGTGAGAAAATTTTCTCACAAAAGAAAAGGTAAAGGAAATAAAAAGAGTTATAGAATGAATTACTACCTATGCCAAGATCGCGTATAAATGGAAATTTTATTGATAAAACCTTTACAATTGTAGCCGATATCTTATTACGAGTCATTCCGACAACTTCCGGCGAAAAAGAGGCATTTACTTATTACAGAGATGGTGCGATTTGATTATCATTATTTTTTTTATTTCTCGCCGATTTGGAATAGAAAGAAAAACGAGTATTGAAAAAAATCTACGCTTTTGAAGGTGAAGTTTATAATATAAAAAAAGCAATCCCTTCTGTCATGTATCCACGACTAATGCAGCCTTAGATGCTTCAATTGTGAATTCTAGTATTGAGCAAAAGGTTTTTACCTATGGTTCCCGTATTACAGATCAAACTAATACAATATACGAATAGGAGGCACAGGGGAAGAAGCACTACGCCGAGAAATCAACAACACGAAAACTTTCTTCAAAATGATTCCTTTTCTTGCTTCTTCTTCTTTGGGATTGGGACTAATTAAAATGGTTGGAACAATAAACATCCATCTCGTTCGTACTTTGGATACCCGTATAACCATTGAAGACTGTTGAAGTGACTAATTCCTGGAAATTTAGGGGCGTTGAGAACAAAGAAATTTTTAGAGTTTCCTTTTTTATTTTTATTTAGCATGAACCCACTTGGTAGTAAGAAAAGATCTTTTGCAAGAAGGTTGGCTAGGGATTTCTTGTAAAAACATTAGCCCCGCTTAGTTTATAATGACATCAAATTTTTCCATATATTTATTATTTTCATTATGTACCTAAAGGAGGAGCCGTACGAGATGAAAATCTCACATACGGTTCTGAAACGGAGAATTCGTTAAAGCGAATGACGACCGTAACGAATGTCGGCTCAATCTGAAGGAAATTATGCGGAAGCATTACAGAATTATTATGAAGCTATGCGACTAGAAATTGACCCCTATGATCGAAGTTATATACTCTATAATATAGGCCTTATCCACACAAGTAATGGGGAACATACCAAAGCTTTAGAATATTATTTTCGGGCATTAGAACGAAACCCCTTTTTACCACAAGCTTTTAATAATATGGCTGTGATCTGTCATTACGTGCGACTATCTCCACTATAGAAAAAAAGAACGAATAGCTAGTCAATGAAATACTAGAAACACAAAAAAGGGCTTTCTACATAAGCATCGTCCAAAACGATTTTTTATCAGCTGTAGCAAATAAATAAACTTCATAGATCGAAATATGAAGTGAAGACTAGATATGCCTAAATACTTTCTTTCTATGGATAAAAAAAGATTTAATTGATAGAAGAAGCACCGTAAAGATCAATTAGAAAGGTTTTGGACCCATACAACAAGAGCTGCTTATTTATATCATAATATGAGATAAATCTTAGGAATCTACTTATGTAATAGAGTGGATCCCCTAAGGTATTGAGCAGCGGTGTAGCATCAGATCCTAAAGACAGTAAGTCTTTTTCTTTTTTATGCAGTATGAAAAAAAGTCTTTTTCAAAGATTCTATATAAATTTTTATATGAAAGCGGGATAGTTACCTTTCAGAAAATTCGAATATCTAATAACAGTGGCCATGCCTTTTTTTCTGAAGGTAGGAGAAAAGATAAAACTTATTATATTAATTAATAATTCAATCAAAATGAAAGTT